GACCTCTGTCCTATCCATTAGACAATGGACGCTTTGCATTCCAATTTTCCTATTTCTTCTTCGGAAAAATAGTTGAACCAATTCCGGGAATTCCGTATTCAAGTCAATGATGCATTACATTAATTATATTCATAAAATTTTTTATAAAATAATAAAAATATAAAAATATTTAATTCTATTTTTTTATTATTTCTTATTAATTTAATAAAAAAATAAAGTAAAAGCGGGTAGCGGGAATCGAACCCGCATCGTTAGCTTGGAAGGCTAGGGGTTATAGTCGACGTTGATTCATCATTTTTAACGTCTCTAATTCAAAACTGAACGTGAAACTTTGGTTTCATTCGGCTCCTTTATGGAAGATGTATAAATTCCTATATTAAGACATGAACGAAAAAAAAAAAATTCCACCCATAACATCTATGTCAGCTTTTCTGTCTGAATGTATTCAGAACAACCCGCTTTCTAGACGATCCCTATAGAAAAGAGGGGGATTCTATTATAACAACCTTTCTAGTTACTTCGTTCTCTATTTCTATGTGAGAGAATCCTTAGGAAAAGCATTTTGTTTCTACCGAGCTAAAACAATTTGTCGATGTCTCTAGTAAACCAAAGTCATTGTTTAATAGCCATTTTGCTTCAATTTCCGTAATACAAATTCCAAATTAAAGATTTAGTTACGATTCGAAAGCCACTTTCTATCTTTATCCATGGATCCTTTACTCATACTTATTCAATTAGAAGTATTGATCTAATAAAAAAAAAAAAAATTATGTTTCGTAATCTCATAATCCAATTTTTCAATTTTTAATTGATTCTTGGATACAAATCACGAGAATGTATATTCTTCCTCGAATTTTTCATTGAGAGGTAAAGGATTAAATCCTTTTAAGAAATAAAGTTTTTGGTCGGAATGAAATATTAATCAAACCGAAAGACCCCTTAACTATATAAAGGATTATAGAACGAATCACACTTTTACCACTAAACTATACCCGCTACAATCCGATTATTGTATATAAATGAACCTTTTGTCGAACAAGAAAATGGGTCGTAATAAAAAGTTAAAAGAGTAAAAAGAAAGGATAGGATCATAAAATAATCATGAAAATTAGAGCGTTTACGTGTTGTATCAGAGAACCCAATGAGATTCGGAAAAGAGAATTCATTAAATTTCAATAACTAAAACTAAATAACAAGTGTTTTTTTGCCGGAGGTTTTTGACCTAGACGTCTCGACAAAACTACTTAAGCCATAACATACATGAAAATGTATTGTGCAAGAATCCACAGCTCCCTTTTTGTTATTTATTTACTTTACTAAAATAAAAGGAATGAAGAAAATAAATATAAAAAATTAAGATAAGAAACGACACTTTGATTCGATATCATTTGATTCTATATCATAGAAATCAAAAGAGTTTTTATTTTTCCAATCGTAATAACAAGCAAGTATTTTAGTTTTCAAATAAAAAAAAATTTATTTATGATTCGTTGGAACAATAAATGGCGGGCCCGGCCTGGTCAGTACTTAGCCGGGCCGTGGAACTAAAAAGCACTCTCGGATGAAAAAAAAAATATTATGAAGGGCTCTTTCAATCCTTATTTTTTATAATGTAACATAGTATTATCCTTTTTCAATTGGGAGGAGAGATGGCTGAGTGGACTAAAGCGTCGGATTGCTAATCCGTTGTACGAGTTTTTCGTACCGAGGGTTCGAATCCCTCTCTTTCCGTTTTTGTTGATGACTTGGTATTTTCTTTCGAATTTTTCGCGAGCTCTTTTTATTTTTAATAGTTAAAAATGTGTAATAGATAAAATCCTACTAAGAACATTTTAAAATCAAGCAAGGAAAACAAAAACCTTATCTTTTATTCTTCACGTCCAGGATTACGTCCTGGATCATTAGACAGGAATCCGAAAATAAAGAGAGAAACAAAGAATATTACTACCGTGTAAACAAATAGTTTGAGAGTAAGCATTACATAATCTCCAAGATTTTTTTTTAGTAAAAAAGAGAATAGATTCTCCGTTTTTATACCGCATACCCTACTATTTTGATTTTTTATTTTGACACCAAGAAATAAAGTGGGGTGATCCAGATTTTTCGCGGTTGTACAAGAATTTCAATATTTGAATTGAGGGTGTAAGACTTATCTGATCTTATCAATTCTTTTCTTTGAATTTTTTTTTTTTTTCAATAAATCATGAATTTGTCTAGACATTATTAAATTAAAGATATCATCGAAAACTTACAGCAGCTTGCCAAACAAAGGCTAAGAGAAAAAAAAACAGGGGTATTACTGGCATAACATCTACGATTGGATTTAAAAAAGCGTAGGCCTCGGGCAATTTGGCGACGAAAAAACTACTTGAATAAAGAGCAGAATTAAGACAGATACAGATCAAACTAAATATATTAAGCATAACAAACATTTTGTTCTTGAGGATAATTGTATTTTATTTATTTTGATTGAGTTATTAATAAATTGAGTTTTTTATTATTTTATTATTATAAATATGTTATTATTCATAGAAAAGAAAAATGAATAAAAAGAAAATAAGATAGACCAAAAAACTTTCTTTGATTTGAACTCACCCAATCAAAAATCCTTCAATTCTCAAATCAAAAGAGAATAGAATAAACCATACTTTCATACAATATCTTAATTGAATTATATGTAATGATCAATAAATTCTGTTTAATTCTACGTCTACATGTATAAAAATTCTAGTAATCTATTTTATAGATAATAGATATTTAGACTTGAGTTGACGAACAACCAGTACCAATATTAGTATTTATTAGTGTCGACTAGAAATGGGGCGTGGCCAAGTGGTAAGGCAACGGGTTTTGGTCCCGCTATTCGGAGGTTCGAATCCTTCCGTCCCAGAACATACCTGACCCACGATCATTTTATTAATCTATAATTTTATTAATCTATAATAAAAAATAAAATATATATCTATATCATAATCTATATCATAATAAAATATATCAAAATAAAGATTGTCTTTTCGACCAGTCTTCCGTTTAAGAGTATAATATTGTTATAGAATGTGATTCTTATTTCTTTTTTTTTTTTTTATCATATCTTTTTCACAAATTTAATCGAGTTCAAATAATACGCATATGAAACGAAATTTTGAAAATATTACTGAATTTTACAATATGAAATATGAAAAAATAACAACCTAAATCTTCAATCTTTCCTTACATCAGTCTTTTTTTTTTATTAATCATTGATGGTTTAATCCAATATGGATTTATCTTTCTCTTAATGATGATAAAAAGCGAATGGTACTTACTGTAAAACCTTATGCAAATAATGATATAGGGTAGGAAACTATTCAATCAATTAAATCTTTTTAATGATTTCTTATGAGTTCTTGGTACTCTAAGAAGTGTGAAATTGTTGAATTTATCCTATCACGTTACTTGAAGATAGAGATTCCAAATAATTTGTTTATTCGTGTTTATTTATTCATGTTATGTTAGTTATAATTAAAAAAAAAATTATAAACAATGGGGTGAAATTGATTGAATTCTTGTTGAGACTTCGTCATACATTATCCATTCTTCATATAGAAGAAAAAAGTATAGATTATTAGACCGAACCGATGATTATTCACGATTCCATAATTGAATCAATTACATACTGGTTCCAAACTGAAGGAATGTTATGGTAAAACTTCGTTTAAAACGATGTGGCAGAAAGCAACGTGCGACTTGAAGGACATGATCAGCTGTGGATTCTTACATCCACCACTTTTTTATATTATATAGGAACGAAAGTGCTCTTGGCTCGACATCATTATTTGTTCTGTTCCACTGGAACCCTCATTTTTGAGAGTGTTGCCATGTAAATAGTACATGATGGAGCTCGAGTAGAACGTATTGATTAATTTCTCAAGGGCAAGAATCTAAGGTTAGTATCGATCAATAAATTGGAACAACTTCGTAAGTATATTTTAGATATATAAATCTAAAGGATCCAATTCGATAAAATTTAAAAGTTTATTTTGTTGGAATTGGTAAAACTCTTTTGATCAAATCAAAAGTAAAGTGTATTACGTAGGAATCAACCATTCATATGATTCTTTGATAGAAAGAAATCACAAAAAATGGTATGTTGCTGCCGTTTTGAAACGATTTAAAGATCACCGAAGTAATGTCTAAACCTAATGATTCAAGGCAAAGATAAAGATCCTGGAACAAGGAAATACCGTTTTCAATTGTCTCAACAACCAGATCATATTTAAGAATCAAAATAGATTCTAAAGGAGACAGACAAAAAGGGTTAGAGACCACTCAATAAATTTAATACCTAAAAGGTTTCTTTTGAGTTATTTGAGAGTTATTCAACTTGAGTTATGAGGATACAAATAATTTTTTTTTTTGGGGGGGGGGGGAAGACTAAGAAAAAGTATTTAAACTAAAATCAATAATATAATGAATTTGATGATTTTATGGATCTATTTGATATTATGATTCTATACATAGACATAATTTAGAATTTTCTCGAGCCGTACGAGGAGAAAACTTCTTATACGTTTCTAGGGGAGGGGAGTATTGTTCATCTATCCCAATGAGCCATTTATCGAATCGTTGCACTTGATGTTCGATCCCGACGAGAGGGAAGAGATCTTCGTAAAGTGGGTTTTTATGACCCGATAAAGAATCAAATCTATTTAAATGTTCCTGCTATTCTATATTTCCTTGAAAAAGGTGCTCAACCTACAGGAACTGTTCATGATATTTCAAAAAGGGCGGGGGTTTTTACGGAACTTCGCCCTAATCAACAAATAAAATTCAATTAATGAAATAAAAAAAATGTGGATGATTTGTATATAGCCTTGTATAACCTTTTTGTTTCTTTGCTATTTCCTCTTTTGTTCTATTTATATCATACTAAATTTATTATTGATACTAAATTTATTATTGTTACTATAAAAATATAAAAAAGTGTCTTTTATAACGACAAAAATCTATTTATATTTTATTGATATAAATTGTATTGATATATATAAAATAGATAGAAAAAGATTAAGTGAATAAATAAATGAAGTAATCGGGTCTATAAATATAAAATTTTGAGATTACTGTCAATGAGTTAAGGAACAAATAAAAAAACACAAAGGATTTCACTTGCTTATTTTAGTGAATAAACCTCATTTTTTGAATTTTTTTACTTAATTAAATTTTTTTTTTCCACCAATATTGTATCAATGTTGTGTTGTATAGAAATATTATATATAGTGCCAATCCAACACAAGTCCTTAGTTTTTTTTTTTTTTTTCTTATTTTTTCTTATAATTCTAATTGTCTACTTATAATTCTAATTGTCTAATTGATTGAAATTGTTAGTTATATTTAAAAATTGTTTTTTCTTTTGTATTCTTTTCTCAACATTCATATTGACAACAGTGTATCAAATAAATATAATCCGATCGTGGATAAAAGGATCCATTTATATCTCCGTCCCATAGCTTTTATTTCATTCAAATAATGGGTTCTTGTATTTTCTGTGATACAAGAAGTCTTTTTTTGATTAAGATTAAACTCAATAAAATCTATATATATACTATAGAATTAATGGATGACATAAGAGACAGGGAGCTATTTATAAATATTTTACTTTATCCCTATTTTTATCTGAGAATTTTTTCATCGGATCTGTTCATTTTTATTATGTTCAGAATCTAATCAATTAGAATTTTAAAAATTTTTGCTATTTTAATGTTTTGATTGGTTTGGATTGCGTTGTGCAATTCAATCTTTTTTTTATTGAGATTCCGATTGTATCTACACATTCTAATTATTTTATTTGGGTTGCTAACTCAACGGTAGAGTACTCGGCTTTTAAGTGCGGCTAGCATCTTTTACACATTTGTATGAAGCAAAAGATTCGTCCATACCATCGGTAGAGTTTGTAAGACCACGACTGATCCTGAAAGGAATGAATGGAAAAAACAGCATGTCGTATCAATGGATAATTCTAAGAATATTTCATTCTTACCGAATAGGTCCAAAACCTTATTTAAATTGTTTGAATTCTTGTCGTGTAATAAAAAAAATGAATTTGGTCGAGTGAATAAATGGGTAGAGCCCTACTACGGTTCCAATTATAGGGAAACAAAAAGTAATGAGCTTCTGTTCTTAATTTTTGACTGATTACCCGATCTAATTAGACGTTAAAAATATATTAGTGCTTAATACGGGAAAAACTTTTCCCATGAGTGGATTATAAATTTCTTATGAGTCCTAATTATTAGCTATTACCCATTATGGGGTAGAGATAAATGTGTAGAAGAAGGCAGTATATTGATAAAGATTTTTCAAGATCAAAAGAGCGATTGGATTGAAAAAATAAAGGACTTCTAACCATCTTGTTACCCTAGAATGAACATAAATCAATTAGATGGAAAAAGAGAGGCTAGAGAGTCTGTTGATGAGTCTTACTTGTTCCGAGGTATTTTCTTACTATAATACCTTGTTTTGACTGTATCGTACTATGTATCATTTGATAACCCAATAAATCACCTATTTCTTTTCTTGTTCACATTAAAAATGGAAGAATTTCAAGGATATTTAGAACTAGATAGATATCAGCAACATGACTTCCTATACCCACTTATCTTTCGGGAGTATATTTATGCACTTGCTCATGATCATGGTTTAAATAGATCGATTTTGTTGGATAATGTAGGTTATGACACTAAATATAGTTTACTAATTATAAAACGTTTAATTAGTCGAATGTATCAACAGAATCATTTGACAATTTCCGCTAATGATTCTAACCAAAAAAAAATTTTTGGGTACAACAAAAATTTGTATTCTCAAATGATGTCGGAGGGATTTGCAGTCATTGTGGAAATTCCGTTTTCCCTACGATTAGTATCTTCCTTAGAGGCGACAGAAATCGTAAAATCTTATAATTTACGATCAATTCATTCAATATTTCCTTTTTTAGAGGACAAATTCCCACATTTAAATTATGTATCAGATGTACTAATACCCTACCCCATTCATCTAGAAATCTTGGTTCAAACCCTTCGCTATTGGGTGGAAGATCCCTCTTCTTTACATTTATTACGACTCTTTCTTCACGAGTATTATAATTGGAATAGTCTTATTACTCCAAAAAAAATTATTTTTTCAAAAAGTAATCCACGATTATTCTTGCTCCTATATAATTCTCATGTATGTGAATACGAATCCATTTTCCTTTTTCTTCGTAATCAATCTTCTCATTTACGATTAACCTCTTCTGGTATCTTTTTTGAGCGAATACATTTCTATGAAAAAAAAAAATATCCTGTAGAAGAAGTCTTCGTTAATGATTTTTCGGCCGCCATCTTATGGTTCTTCAAGGATCCTTTTATGCATTATGTTAGATATCAAGGAAAATCTATTCTGTCTTCGAAGGATACCCCTCTTCTGATGAATAAGTGGAAATATTATCTTGTCAATTTATGGCAATCTCATTCTTATGTGTGG